AGGCGTAGCATTGGAACTGCTATGTAGGCTTTCGTTTACCGAGGGTTCGAATCCCTCTCTTTCCGCCCCTTCACGGACTTTACGAACCTTATTGACCACAATGTATCAAATCAAATAACAACGAATACTTCCAGCAAGTGGATCTTTCTTTGATATAGATTCTAGATTACTCATTTTTGTAGTTTTGTAGTACGGAAAAATACTGGAAAGAGCGGTCAAGGAATGCAACTACCCTTGCCGATCTGTTTATGATACATAACTGGAAAACCCCCCTATCTTAGGTCGATTTATTTTGCCGAAAAGGGGGCCAAAATTTCCTAAGTTTTGTTCTTTTAGTTTTAGTTAGGTTCAAGTTTGACGGGAATAATGTTCTACAACTCGCAACTCTTCGATTTTCAAACCAACTCGACGACGAGCTATTATTTGCTTGACTACTCCTTTATATTGGGATGAGTGAAGAGTCAAATGTTCTGGCAATTTCTTCTGGGAGGATGAAGCAAGAGAATTTTGAATGAGAGCTCTGGTTTTTTGTTTATCCTTCGTTGTAATAATATCTTGGGGTTTGCAGCGATAACTTGGGATATCTACTAGACAACCATTAACTAAAATATGTCTATGATTCACTAATTGCCGGGCCCCAGGAATGGTCGAAGCCATACCCAATCGAAAAATTATGTTATCCAAACGCATTTCAAGTAATTGTAGTAAAACCTGACCTGTTGATCCTTTCGTTTTTCCAGCGATACGAATGTATTTAAGCAATTGTCGCTCTCCCAGACCATAATGAAAACGCAATTTTTGTTTTTCCTCTAGACGATTCCGATATTCAGGTTTTTTCCAAGATTCAAATTTTTTGTTGTTCTTTCTCTTTTGACGATCGGAGGGGAATTTAGCCACTTTCCTAGTTAGTCCCGGTAAAGCCCCCAGACGCTTTATTTTTTTCAGACGAGGCCCTCGGTAACGAGACATAAAGACTCCTTTTTTTTATTGAAAATTCAATTGAAAGAATAAACCTAAATTAAGACTGAACTAAATGATAAACGAAGCAAAATCTACTGAAGTACTGTACTACAAAGAAGAATGAGATGAATTGTATCAATATTCAGACTCTTTGGTATTTGGTATATATAGCAAGTCTACTTTTCTTGATTTGTTCCTAACTGCTCGAAGCTTTTGTTTTTTATTCATAGTTGGAAGTTCTTACGACATACTAAATCAGTTACTTTTTGAAAGACGGTAAAGAAGTCTTTTCAATAGTTCATTCCTTCGTGTCAAGGAGACATTCATGTTTTTAAAGTAGCAAATCGAACAAATAAAAAAGCCGGCTATCGGAATCGAACCGATGACCATCGCATTACAAATGCGATGCTCTAACCTCTGAGCTAAGCGGGCTCACATAACAGAAATTTTGCATAGGAATTCCGCAAACTGCCAGGATCTTAGCTAGTCAGAAATCCTCTAGCATCTAGCATATAGAAAGAAGAAATAATCGAAATCGAATTCAGAATGAATCTTCTCTAACAAGAAATCTCAAATAGAATTTTATATCCTTTCTCAATTGAAATCAAAATCAATCGAATTTCTCTTTTTATTTTCTATTTATATGCCTATTTAATTTATATGCCTATTTATACGAATAGGCTTATAAAGAATCAAGATAATTAAGGATACAATATAGAACAGAAAAAAATGAGACATTCTTCTGGTTTCATTCAGAGCGATAAGACAATAAAGAATCGACCGTTCAAGTATGAAAAACCGCGCATTAAAAATGAGAAGAAGAGAGGTATCTATTCTGTGGTATAGATCCATCCATGTTGAATTGCGGATTCATCAATGCTAGAATCATTTCTGATTGGACTAAATACCCGTTCTCCGATAGATAAAGATAGATAAAAACATAAGAAATCAAATAGGAGTAAACGGATAAACTTTTTAGATATAGAAAGAATCCTATCTAATGAATTCAAAGGTTACGGTATAAGCAAAAATGAAAGAAGAATGAGAAAGAAAAGAAAGAGGGGGAAGGAGATCCTAGTTTCAAAACAAAAAAGGGGGATATGGCGAAATTGGTAGACGCTACGGACTTGATTGGATTGAGCCTTAGTATGGAAACCTACTAAGTGATAACTTTCAAATTCAGAGAAACCCTGGAATCAAAAATGGGCAATCCTGAGCCAAATCCTGTTTTCAGAAAAAAGGGGGGTTCTGAAAACAAGAATCCAAAAAGGATAGGTGCAGAGACTCAACGGAAGCTATTCTAACGAATGGGGTAGACTGCGTTGCTAGAGGAATCTTTCCAAGGAAGGGATGAAGGATGAACCTAGCTACAGACGTATACTGAAATATCAAACGATTCATATTAATTCCTCCCCGAATCCTTCTTTTTTTATTTTATATGAAAAATGTAAGCATTATTGTGAATCGATCCCCACAAATTCAGTGATCAAATCATTCACTCCATAGTCTGATAGATCTTTTAACGAACTGATTAATCAGA